CCTCGGTTGTTAAGAGTTCCAACGAAAACCACCCAATTGAAGGGACTGCCAGATTTTTATATTTCTAAGATCAATAAAATAGGATTTTGCCGTTCTAAAACATGGGATTCTATGGAAGCTATGATAAATAGATACGAATACAGCAAGAAAAAAGGGAAATAAAAAAACTAGTAGAGAAAGTTTGTCCAAAATTGTATACGAGTCACTACCCCCTTTTTGTTTCCTTAATTGAATTTCGTTTGATTAGAGCGAAGTTCTTTAAAAACCTCCGCCTTCTTTAAAATATCCTGAACAGTTCCTGTAGGTTGAGCACCCTTTTCAAGGAAATATAGAATAGCAGGAACATTTAAATAAGTTTGATTCTTTATCGGATCATAAAAACCCACTTTCCGAAGATCTCTTCCTTCTCTTCGGGATCGAACATCAATTGCAACGATTCGATAGACGGCTCATTGGGATAGATGTAGATGAAAAATACCCCCCTAGAAACGTATAGGAAGTTTTCTCCTCGTACGGCTCGAGAAAAAATGATTCGAAGTTTTTTCTATGTATAGAATTCTAATGAATGGCAAATGGTCCATAAAATCATCAAATCTCAAATCAATTAGACTATGATTTAATTCCTTTTTTTCTTACTCCCGCTTCCTGAAAACCGAAAAAAAAATCATTTGTACTCATAACTCAAGTTGGATAACTCTCAAATAGCTCAAAAGAAAATCTTTAGGCAATTCATTTCATTTATTGAGTGGTCTTTAACCCCCTTTTTTTGTCTCGTTTAAAAGCTATTTAGATTTTTTTTTATTCTGATCCAGGTAGTGAGACAATTGAAACGGTGTTTCCTTGTTCTGGGATCCTTTATTTAAATCATTGGGTTTAGACATTACTTCGGTGCTTCTTAATCCTTTCAAAATGGCAGCAACATACCCTTTTTGTGATTTCTTTATATTAAAGAATCATACGAACGGTTGATTCCCACGTGATACACTTTGGCTAGAAAAAGTTTTATCAATTCCAACAAATTTTCCTTTTGTTTTGAATTGAAAACTTGCTCGAATTTGATCCGTTCGATTTCTATATCGAAGATATACTTACGAAGTTGTTCCAATTTATTGATTGGCATTAACCCTAGACCCTTGCCCCCGAGAAATTAATCAATATTTTCTACTCGAGCTCCATCATGGACTATTTACATTACAACCCCCCCCAAAAAGAGGGGTTCTAGTGGAACAGAACAAAGGATGTCGAGTCAAGAGCACCTTTATTCCTATATAAAATGGTGGATGTAAGAATCCACAACGGATCGTGTCCTTCAAGTCGCACGTTGCTTTCTACCACATCGTTTCAAACGAAGTTTTACCATAACACATTCCTCTAATTTAAAACCAGTATGGAATTGATTCAGTTATGGAATCATGAATAGTCATTGGTTCAGTCGGTACATAGACATAGTAATCTATACTTTTTCTTCGATACACAGATGGTTAGATATTTTTCTAAAGAAGTCTTAGCAAGACCCCATCTTTTAGTCTATGAATGCAACATTTATATATAAAAAAAAAAATAACATAAATAAGACGAATAAATCAATTCTTTTTGAATCTGCATCTTCAAGTGACTCAATAGGATAGATTAACCCAGCTCCCATTTCTTTGAGTCCCAAAGATTCAGCTCATAAGAAATCATTAAAACTATTTCTAATTGAATTGAAAAATTCGACATTATTATTTGAATTTCAATAAAATTTGACTACATTTGATCATCATAAGAAAGAGAAATCTCTATTTCTTTTCAAATTGAATTATCAATGATTTAAAGAAGATAAAGAGATGTAACAAGAAATCCAATTTCTTTTTTTCGTGAGATGGATAAAAAAGCTGATGTAAGGAAAGATTTAGGTGCTTATACTTTCGATTCTAATTTTATGAACCAGATGAACGAATAGGGGGTTTTCGTATCTATCAGATAGGCTGAACAATTGTCACTGTTATGGATATTCTATGTTAAAGATTAATTAAATATTAAAATTTTACATTTATTTTTACATTTAAGAGATCACAGTTATTTTTCATAAAAATCGAAAGACTATTGTTACTGAAATAGAACCATAAGAATAATACATATAAGCTAAGCATTTCTTTATTTTATATGTATTTTCATATTTTGTTTAAGCTGGGGTTCAGTAATCTTTCTACAATCTTGACATAAAATAAAGTGAATCAAATTTATGAATAACCCCCCCGTCTCAATCGTTACATAAATTTAAAATTATTCATTAAAGCCAAAGACGAAATACCTAAAAATGAGGTTCAAAGAAAATACATCGGTTGCATATGTAACTTGATTCTTTGTTAATGGGATTCGGACAGACACAACAGATATTTAAATTAAGACTTTCCGTTGCTAATTAATTCCTATCTACCCCCCCAATTTTATGGGAATGATGAGTTATAAATAAAAAAAGGATTCTTTTTTACGGAATACAGACAGACTATCTTGTCTAGGTACAAAGACAAACAAGTCCAGATTAAGTTCTTGCTCCTATTTTTATTTTACCCTAACCCAGTCTTAAAAGACTTAATCCCATTGATTGAATTTCATTAGTACTAAGAACTCCCTCTTGTTTAGAATTCAGAAATCCACAGAAAATGAATAATTGGGATAGGGAATATTGGTTCTTTCGCATTTCGATTCAAAATCAGAAACATGAATCACATTCTATCCAATATTAGACCTTTAAACAGAACGTTGTTCAAAAAAGCAATCTTTATTCTGATAGAATGGATATGCTCTGGGACGGAAGGATTCGAACCTCCGAATAGCGGGACCAAAACCCGTTGCCTTACCACTTGGCCACGCCCCAATTTCTATTGGACACTAATAAAGAATAATATTGTTCTTGGTTGTTCGTCAATTTCAGTCCAAATATCTATAAAATAGATTAGATTTTTTTTAGAATTTTTATACATGTAGGTATAGAATTTACCTGAATTTATTGATCATTACATAGAATTCAATTAAGATATTGTATGAAAGTATAATTTCTTCTATTCTCTGTTGAGAATTGGAGGAGTTTTGATTGGGTGGATTCAAAGAAAAAGAAGGATCTTTTTGTCAACCTTACTTTCTTCATTTTTCCTTATATCAATAACTCAATCAAAATGCAATTATCTCCAAGAACAAAATGTCTGTTATGCTTAATATCTTTAGTTTAATCTGTATCTGTCTTAATTCTACTCTTTATTCGAGTAGTCCTTTCTTGGCCAAATTGCCCGAGGCCTATGCTTTTTTGAATCCAATCGTAGATATTATGCCAGTCATACCTCTACTCTTTTTTCTCTTAGCCTTTGTTTGGCAAGCTGCTGTAAGTTTTCGATGAGATCTTTAATACTATCGTAGAAAAGTCATGATTTATTCAAGAAAAAAAAAAATTCTAACAATTGATAAGATCAGATAAGTCTTACAGTATCAATCCTCGATTCAAAATTGAAATTCGTGGATAGCTGCGATAAATCCGACTCATCCCATTTTCCCATTCGGACCCCTTTCCAGTGAAAGACCTTATCCTATTAGGGTCCCCCACAATATCTAATTGTGGGTATGAAATAAGTTTTTGTTTGGTAATGTAATGAAGGACTCTTCTTACAAATGAAATGAATTTTCATTTCTGAAAATTATTTTCTATTTCTAGAAAGCACTTCATTTCTTGGTGTCAAAACACGATATGTGGTATAAAAATAGAGGATCTATTCTCTTTTTTTTTCAAAAAATGATCTTGGAGCTTGTGTAATGCTTACTCTCAAACTCTTCGTTTACACAGTAGTGATATTCTTTGTTTCTCTCTTCATCTTTGGATTCCTATCTAATGATCCAGGACGTAATCCTGGACGTGAAGAATAAAATAAAAAATCAGTTTTCCTTGCTTGATTTTTAAATTTTCTTAGGATTTTTTCTATTCCACGCGTTTAACTAGAAAAAAGTTTGCAAAATTGGAAAGATAAATCAAATATCAAGTGATCAACGGAAACGGAAAGAGAGGGATTCGAACCCTCGGTACGAAAAACTCGTACAACGGATTAGCAATCCGCCGCTTTAGTCCACTCAGCCATCTCTCCCAATTGAAAAAGATAATTACTATGTTACATTACATATAATCTAAGGATTCAAAAATTCGTTCTTTCTCTGTCTTTATTATATAACGATGTACAATTTTTATCAGCAATTCTATTTAGATAAAGTAAGGACGCGAAAGATTCAAAAGATACAAACAATAGAAAGAAAACTAAAGAAGACCTCTTTGCTTTGATTTTGTTCGAAAGGGCCTTTTTATTTCCATGGCCTGGCCTGGTCAGTACCTAGCCGGGCCTTTTTTTTTGTTTCAACGAATCCTAAATAAAATGATTTATCTGATTTGAAAACAAAAATGGTTGAACAACAAAAAAAAAGAAGAAGGACTTTGTGTCATTTCTTATTATTCTTTCTTCTTTTTTGATTGACTTTACTACCTTAGGGGAATCAAAAAAGAAAACTATGAATTCTTACACACAATGCATTTTTATGTTATAATTTCAATGGTTTGTTTTGGCGAGCCCTATCTATCAAAACTCCTCCAGCAAAAGAAAAGAGAGAACTTAGTTATTTAAATAAAGCCCCTTTCTTTTCGGAATCTCATTTTTTCATGATTCTTTTCTAATCCTATCTTGATTACGTCCAATTCCCCTCTTCGACAAAATCGACAAAAGGTCCATTTGTATACAATAATCGCATTGTAGCGGGTATAGTTTAGTGGTAAAAGTGTGATTCGTTCTATTAACCCCCTTAATAGTTAAGGGGTCTTTCGGTTTGATTCATATTCCGATCAAAAACTTTATTTCTTAAAAGGATTTAATCCTTTACCTCTCAATGACAGATTCGAGGAACAATATACATTATCGTGATTTGTATCCAAGGTTACTTAGAAATTGAAAAATTGGGTTATGAAATTGCGAAACATAATCTTTGAA